GGTGAATTTGAATAATTTGACCGGCTAAAAAATCTTTTGGTAAAGCAACTAAAATCCAATGCGAAGGAAAGGATCTTGGGGATCCAACCCAGCTTTGTGAATGATAGAGATAAAGACGAGAAAGACCAATGAAATCAAGTTTCAAGGTTGTATAGTTTAAAGTTTAATGGTAAAGTTTGATTACCATTAACCCCCAGAATAATGAACGAGTTTTTCGGTTTGATCCATATCCTAAAGGCGGCCTTCGCCCTGAGTTATATTAAGTTAAGCCGCCCTTATTCCATATTTTGGTTTATTACATATTTCTACGTGTTTCTACTATATGTGTTTATATTGCTTTTTTATTTTCTAAGAGTGGTTGGCCCTCGGGACCTAGTATTTCTGTTTCTAGTTTATTTCTGGATCAAGGTGGGCATAGGCCCCTATGGTCCAGTGGTTACGACCTCTCTCTTTCACGGAGAAAACGAGGGTTCAACTCCCTCTGGGGGTGTAACAACACTTAAGACTATAGGAAGACTATAGGAGTGGGATTTTATATCAATTGATCCCTGTTTGTCAAGTCCTTCTATTAGTCTACTTAGAAGGACTTCATATTTTATATCATTTGATATTTATATTTATTTGTCAAGTCTGCCTGGGAGATGAAAGAAAGTTGATTATGGAACGTCTAAAATGAATTAGGCGTTGGGTCGATGCCCGAGTGGTTAATGGGGACGGACTGTAAATTCGTTGACAATATGTCTACGCTGGTTCAAATCCAGCTCGGCCCAACAATTTGGCAACCTACGTCTCTTGTTCTTAAGAAATACCTATCCAAATTTTCTGCTAGATCTCTTCTTATTTCCCTGGGATTGTAGTTCAATAGGCTAGAGCACCGCCCTGTCAAGGCGGACGTTACGGGTTCGAGCCCCGTCAGTCCCGACGGATCCAATAAGTACATCAATTCGCCTCTTTATTTTCTGCGAAAGAAGGGGAGCATAATTGAATTACGAAGGGGTTTCCCCTCTTTTTTTCAGGATTCTGTCGAAGAAAGAACAAACCCTAAACAAAAATGAAAATAACTAAAATAGTGAAGTTGATAGAATATTCCATTTTTTCTCCCGCGACTCATTTTTCTCATACTTCTTTGTCTTCCAAAGAAAATTGGATCATTAAAATTTAGAACCTAATTCCTCTCTTTTTCCACTTCGCTTGTATTGTTTGTTGGGGTTTTGTAGTTAATGGAAACAGACGCGTGGTTAGATGATACTTCATTTGATGGTTCTACAAGGAAGACCTAAAAAGAAAGAACAGAAAATAAGGAGAAATAAAGGAGTTTTTTATTGGTCCGGGAATCCAAGATTGGATTCGGTATGGATAAAAGATCTTCATATGTTATACTATTCAATTCTCGACAACGAATTAATTTAATAGCTTAGATATTGTTATTCATGATCTGATTCAAGATCATCGATAGATAATGCATTCATTGAATTGACAGGTGAAAGATTTATCATCTCTATGGGATTAAATCCCGAGTTATTGTGAAATAAAAAAACGATGAGATTATGGAAGTAAATATTCTTGCATTTATTGCTACTGCACTGTTCATTTTAGTTCCTACTGCTTTTCTACTTATAATTTACGTAAAAACAGTCAGTCAAAACAATTAATTACTTTAAATGAAACTTGAATTTTGAATTCTTATCAATAGTTGAAGAAATCAAATGAAAAGTATTCTATTTTTGCGTCTTAAATGAAATCAAGGGGCTATAATCCGCGGTATTCTATGAGATCCGAGAGTATGGTAAGTAAGAAATTTATTTCTTACTTACCATACTCTCTAGTAGTGTTATGTTATAGTAGTGTATAAAGTTGTAAATAGAGTTGGTATACTCTATTAGCTTCTATCTTCAATATATGTAGTTATTAATCCATATATAGAATTGACGTAGGACCCAATTCTATTTCTTTGATACATCTATTTATTCCGATGAATCTGAAATAATCGTTTTACTGTTATAGAATACATTTCTCCACTAGAATCCAATGGAATTTTGAAATGAAGATATTTTTATTTCAAAATTATTTCAATTCAAATAAAAAATGCGTTACGGAACGATCTATAAAAGAATTGATAGCGTTTCATTCCTCAACTAAATTAGGAGTGCTTTTAAAGTCCACTTCTTCCCCATACTACGAGTGAAAGGGAAAATGTAAAGACTACCATTAAAGCAGCCCAAGCGAGACTTACTATATCCATGTGAATTATGTCCCTTATCTCTATGATAGAATTATTCCATTATTGCTCACTAATAATAGTAGAATGAATGGTCCAGAGTCAAAAAGGGATTCTGACCAAACACTATTGATGAACCAATCAAATAAAGCCATTTCAAAAATTCCTATATGATTTCTAATGAGAAAAGACTAAACACAAGTAAAATACACAATGACACTACAAAGGAATGTTACTAATGGAATGGAACGTACAGTAATAAAATAAGAGAGCCCTTTCCTTTTTTTCTTGCCCTTCAAAGTAAAAATAGATCAATTGCTATCTATTACATACTTTTATTTCCTATTTGATATAATGCGTACCCCTTCGCGATTGTCTAGCTGAAGGAGTTGGGAGATAGTATATTATACTCTTGACGAGGGGTTAAAAAAAATGATTTTTTTAACTTTTTCTTTTCTATAAAAAATCTATCCAATCTCAATCTAATAGTGATTGAATGCCTGAACACTCAGAGATTCTCGCGAGTCTATATATGTAGATTACAGTATAGAAAGGACTTTCCCTAACTAGTAGTTGAATTATCCCCCCGGCTATCCGATGTAATTCAAGACCCAATGAGTATACATTAGCAGTAGAAGGGAATCGGAAAGTCTTGCTTCGACCTTTATAATCTTTTTATATTCAAAGATTTCCAATCTTTTACAAAATTACCAGAACAGATGTTTAGAATCAACCAAATATCAACAGTCCCCTTATTCTGTTTTGCTGGGGAAAATTAGGTTTAGTTATATCAGCAGAGCAGAATAAGATATTTCTATTCATTTGTTGATGAGGCGGCACCCGGATTTGAACTGGGGAAAAAGGATTTGCAGTCCCCCGCCTTACCACTCGGCCATGCCGCCAAAACGATACACAACAGGATAAAAAATTACCGTTGGATTACTAAACTTTAGTTTATTGTACTTGCATCCCCTTTTTCATCCTTTTTCTAAATAAATATAAAAAAATTATAAAAGAAACTCTTTTTCCCCTTTTGATTGTGTTTTATTTACCCCTTTGATTGATTGTATAGTATCTCAAAACACACAATGCCGAAAAAATTCCACTCACTTTTCAATTGAAAAATCAAATTATATTTTGACTCAAAAAAGCTAAAATTTATGACAAACAGGAACCATTAACTATTCGTTGACTGAGAATTTGTGAATTATTCTTAGATTTGAATATAAAATTTGGTTTGCCTAATGACATAAGAAAATACAAATTGATACATCCTTAATTGATTCTTTTGAATCAAAAATCATTCTCCATTTCCATTATAACAAAAATTAGAAGTATATGTAAACCCCAGAACGGAAATTGTTACACAGATACCAAGTATTTAGAGTATGTTGCCTATAAATAAAGGGAATTCGTTGGAACAAAAAAAGGCCCGGCTGGGTATTGACCGGGCCAGGCCCAAAAGGCACCTCGAACAAAATAAAAGCAAGAAGGTCTTCTTTATTTATCTTTCTATTTGGATCTTTCGAGCATCTAAATGGAATTGCTAATTATATAATAACGATAAAGAATGTGAAAGAAATACTTTCTTTAATCCTTACTTGATGTGTAATGTAACATAGTAATTATCTTTTTCAATTGGGAGAGATGGCTGAGTGGACGAAAGCGGCGGATTGCTAATCCGTTGTACGAGTTATTCGTACCGAGGGTTCGAATCCCTCTCTTTCCGTTTCCGTTGATGACTTTCTATTTTTTTCTTTCAATTTTCGCAAACCCCCTTATTATTTTTTCCTAGTTAAACGTGTGGAATAGCTAAAATAAAATTGAAAGAAAATTGTAAAATCAAGCAAGAAAAACTAAATTTTTATTTTATTCTTCACGTCCTGGATTACGTCCTGGATCATTGGATAGGAATCCAAAGATGAAGAGAGAAACAAAGAATATTACTACTGTGTAAACGAAAAGTTTGAGAGTAAGCATTACACAACCTCCAAGATCATTTTTTGAAAAAGAAAAACGAGAAAAGATAATAGATCCTCCATTTTTATATCACATATCCTATTTTGACACCAAGAAATAAATTCTAGAAATAGAAAAGAATGTTCAGAAATTCAAATGAAGTTGAAATGAAATTTCAATTTGTAATATAATAAGAGTCTTTAATTACCACAAATCACTTTCATATCCATAATTAGCTATTGTAAGGGGCCCTAAGCTAATAAGGTATTTAACCATAAAAAGGATTAAAATCGGGAAATGCGGCGAGCCGGGTTTCTCGCGGCTATCCGATAATTTCAATGTTTGAATCGAAGGTTCATACTGTCAGACTTATTTGATCTTATCAATTGTTATAATTTTTATCGAATAAATCATGAATTTTCTAGGATAGTATTAAAGATCTTATCGAAAACTTACAGCAGCTTGCCAAACAAAGGCTAAAAGAAAAAAGAACAGGGGTATGACTGGCATAACATCTACGATTGGATTCAAAAAAGCATAGGCTTCGGGCAATTTGGCGAAGAAAAGACTACTCGGATAAAGGGCAGAATTAAGACAGATCAAACTAAAGATATTAAGCATAACAGACATTTTTTTCGTCGAGATAATTGCATTTTGATTGAGTTATTGATATAAGGAAAAATAAAGAAAGTAGGGTAGACAAAAAAATCCTTTTTTTTCCATTCAATCAAAAATCCTCCAATTCTCAAAGGAGAATAGAAGAAATCATACTTTCATACAATATCTTAATTGAATTATATGTAATGATCAATAAATTCAGTTGAATTCTAGATATACACATGTCAAAATCCTAGCACGAATCTATAATAGATTCTATAAAGAATAAAGATTTTCTATAGATAGTTTGGTCTGGAATTGACGAACACTTAATACCAATATTATTCTTTATTAGTATTAGTGTCCAATAAAAGTAGAAATGGGGCGTAGCCAAGCGGTAAGGCAACGGGTTTTGATCCCGCTATTCGGAGGTTCGAATCCTTCCGTCCCAGAGCATATCCGTTGTATCTGAATACTTCTTTTTTGTTCAACAAGGTTCTGTTTAAAGGTCTAATATTGGATAGAATATTATTCCTCTTTCTTTTTTAAATTTTGAATGATTCTTTTCGGAATCATATCTAAGTTTTTCACAAACTGAACTAAATCGAGTTCAAATGACATGCAAATGCAAAAGTAACTGATAACTGAAACCTTTTCTGATTCAGATAAAGATAAGATGAGACATAGATCACAGTTCCAGAAAGATTACTTAATCTCAGGCTAAACAAAATATGAAAATACATATAAAACGAGGAAGTGCTTAGCTTATAGGTATGTATTGTTATCCTATTTCAGTCACAATAGTCTTTCTATTTTTGTGAAAAATAATTAGCATCCCTAAAATATTAAAATTGAAATATTTAACAATAATATTTCTTTTTATTGTTCGATCTATTTAGCTTATTTGCTTTACATCATTGACAATTCTATTCGAAAATATTTTTCTTATGATAATAAAATGGAGTCTTTACTGCAAAACTTGATTCAAATAATGATGCAGAAGTAGGAAACTTTTTCAAGTAGCAAGATTTGTAATGATTCCTTATGGATTGAATCTTGGGGAAGTTGGAAATGGGTCAGTCTATCTTATTGAGTCACTTGAAGAGGCAGAGTCAAATATAATTTATTTATTCCTGTGATTTCTGTTAGTTATGTTATTTCTATATTTAGATTTCTGGATATTTCTGTTAGATATTTTTTTTAGATCGATATTTATAGAAAAATGTTCCATTCATACAAAAAAAGCCGGGGTCTTGCTAATATTTCTTCAGAAAAATCTTTATTATCTATGTAGATAGATAAGAAAAAATATAAATGACTATGTCTATGTACCGAGCGAACCAATGACTATTCATGATTCCATAATTGAATCAATTCCATACTGGTTCCAAATTAGAGGAATGTTATGGTAAAACTTCGTTTAAAACGATGTGGTAGAAAGCAACGTGCGACTTGAAGGACACGATCCGGCGTGGATTCTTATTCTTACATCCACCATTTTATATAGGAATGAAAGTGCTCTTGGCTCGACGTCGTTTGTTCTATTCTACTATAACCCCTCTTTTTTTATTGGGTTGTAATGTAAATAGTGCATGATGGAGCTCGGGTAGAAAGTATTTATTAATTTCTCAGGAGCAACGATCTAGGGTTAATGCCAATCAATAAATTGGAACAACTTCGTAAGTATATCTTCGATATAGAAATCGAAAGGATCCGATTCGAGCAAATTTTCAATTAAAAAAATTTTTGTTGGAAGGGTTAAAACTTTTTCGATCCACAGTGTATCGCGCACGAATCAACCGTATGATTCTTTGATAGAAAGAAATCACAAAAGGGGTATGTTGCTACCATTTTGAAAGGATTAAGAAGCACCGAAGTAATGTCTAAACCCAATGATTTAAAACAAAGATAAAGGATCCCAGAACAAGGAAACACCACTTCAATTGTCTCACGGATCCGAATAAAGAATCAAAATAGATTTTAAACGAGACAAAAAAAGGGGGGGGGTTAAAGACCACTCAATAAAAAAATATCTTAAAGATTTTTCTTTAAGATATTTGAGAATTATTGAACTTGAGTTATGAGTACAAATGATTTTTTTCAGGAAGCTAAAAAAATGACTATGAGTTAAATTATAGACTCATTTATTTTACGGATTCCTTTTCTATTTATTCTAATCTAATTTTATCCATAAACAAAACTTCTAATCATTTTTTTCTCGAGCCGTACGAAGAGAAAACTTCCTATACGGTTCTAGGGGGGGTTCTTTTTCATCTACATCTATCCCGATGAGCCGTCTACCGAATCGTTGCAATTGATGTTCGATCCCGAAGAGAAGGAAGAGATCTTCGGAAAGTGGGTTTTTATGATCCGATCAAGAATCAAACTTATTTAAACGTTCCCGCGATTCTCTATTTCCTTGAAAAAGGCGCTCAGCCTACAGGAACTGTTCAGGATATTTTAAAAAAAGCAGAGGTTTTTAAGGAACTTTACCCTAATCAAACGAAATACAATTAATTAAATTAAGGAAATAAAAACTAAGGGTAGGATAGTGATTTCTATATCATTTTGGATATCTTTTCTATACTATGTTTTTTTATTTCCTTCTTTTCTTGCTCTATTCATATTCATATCTATTTATCATTATTTTTTTAGAATATTTTGAAAACCCTATTTGATTGATCCTCACAAAATAAAAAATTTCTGGCATTACCTGCAATTGAGTG